CAATTAATCTATAAATTAGATTTGTTTATAAAAATTTTCATTAAAAGAATATACATCGATATCTTTCTATGTATCATTCATATTGCCAGAATTCCTACACAACTAGTTCTTGAATCAAGAAATTTTTGTTTTGATAAATACATTTACAATAATAAAACAAACCAAGAAATAAAAAATAAAAAAAACAAAAAAGAAATTAATTTTATTTCGACTATAAAAAGTGAACTTTACAATATTAAGAATAGTAAGAGGAATTCACATCTTTTTTTTGACTTATCCTCTTTATCACAAGCATATGTATTTTACAAATTATCACAAACCCAAGTTATTAATTTGTATAAGTTAAGATCTATTTTTGAGTATCATGTAACTCCCGTTTTTCTTAAGACTGCAATAAAAAATTATTTTGTAACACAAGGAATATTTCATTCCGAATTAAGACATACAAAACTTTCAAGTTCTGAAACGAATCAATGGAAAAACTGGTTAAGAGGTCATTATCAATACAATTTATCTCAGATTAGATGGTTTGAATTAATACCACAAAAATGGCGAACTACAATAAATGAAGGTGGTATTACCCAAAATAAAGATTTAACAAAATGGAATTCGTATGAAAAAGATCGATTACTTTATCACAAAAAACAAAAGGATTTTAAAGTATATCCATTACCAAACCAAAAATATAATTTTCCAAAATACTATATATATAATCTTTTATCATATAAATCTATTAATTCTGAAATTAAGAAGTCCTCATATATTATTTATGGATCACCATCAGAATTAAATAACAACCAAAAAATTACTTTTAATTACAACAATTATAAACAAAATTTATTTGAAAGCCTGGAGGAAATTCCTATCAATCATTATCTAGAAAAGGTCGATATTATGTATATGCAAAAAAATCCAGATAGAAAATATTTTGATTGGACAATTCTCAATTTTTTTCTAAGACAAAAAATAGATATTGAGGCCTGGACCAAAATGGATTATAGCAGTAATATAAATACTAAGCTTGGAAGTAAGAATTACCAAAAAATTGAGAAAATGGATAAAAACGATATTTTTTATCTGATGATTCATCAAAATTTAGAAATAAATCCAATCAATGACAAGAAACTCTTTTTTGATTGGATGGAAATGAATGAAGAAATCCTAAACTCAATATCGACAAATCTGAAACTTACGTTCTTCCCAGAATTTGTGCCACTTTATAATGTATACAAAATAAAACCATGGATTATACCAAGCAAATTACTTCTTTTAAATTTAAATAAAAAGAAAAACATCAATGAAAAGAAAAAATTCCATTTTTTTAGACCATCGAATGAAAAAAGATATTCTGAATTAATGAATCGAAATCAAGAAGAAAAAGAACCCGCGGGCCGAAGAGGCCTTGGATCATATTCACAAAACCAAGATAAAATGAAAAAACAATATAAGATCCGAAAAAAGATGAGACCAGAAATAATTTTCTTACGGAAACACTATTTGCTTTTTCAATGGATAATAGACGATGGTTTAATTCCGAATTTAACTGAAAGAATGATCAATAATATCAAGATATATTGTTACTTGCTTGGACTGATAAATCCAAGAGATACTACTATATCGTCTATTCAAAGGAAAGAAATAAATCTGGATATAATGGTGATTCGAAAAAAATTGACTCCTATAGAATTGAATAAAAAGGGGATATTTTTTATCGATCCCATTCGTTTGTCTGTAAAAAACGACGGATACTTTATTATATATCAAACCGTAAGTATATCGTTGGTTCATAAAAGTAAGTACCAAACTCCTCAAAGATATCGAGAACAAAGATATATCAATAAAAATAAATTGGATGAATCTATCTCAAGATATCAAATAATAATTCGAAAGAGAGACAAAAAACATTATGATTTTATCGTTCCTGAAAAGATTTTATCATCTAGACGTCGTAGAGAATTGAGAATTCTAATTTCTTTCAACTCAAAGAATATAAATAGTGTGGATAAAAATCGAGTATTTTGTAACAAAAAGAACATAAAAAACAGGAATCCTTTTTTGGATCAAAAAAAGCATCTTGATAGAGATAAAAATGAATTAATTAAATTAAAGTTATTTCTTTGGCCTAATTATCGATTAGAAGACTTAGCTTGTATGAATAGATATTGGTTTAATACCAATAATGGAAGCCGTTTTAGTTTGTTAAGAATATATCCACAATTAAAAATTGGTTGATGGTACATTTTTCCTATATATTCTGTACCATATAGAAAAGCAAACAGATGCACATATGCCCTGTCTTACGTCCCAGTCTAATATTAGATCTTTTTTTATTTAATACTAAGTCAATGACGTATCAATTTGTTTGGATAAAATCTATAAAATAAACGAATACATGGAATATTCCGAATTTTCGGTCTAAATTATTTGACGTTGTAAGTGTAAAAACGTACCATCTACTTTTTTATCCCTGTCCAACTAAAATTAAAATTCTTGTGTATACTAATTACTACATTAAAATGACTAATATTATTATTACTGATCAAATAAAATATTTTATATGTAAATTAAAGGGTAGAAGGAGCTTTTTTATGATAAAAAATCCATTCAGTGCAATTATTTTGAAAGAGGAAAACGAAGACAACAAGGGGTCTGTTGAATTTCAAGTAGTTAGTTTCACCAATAGGATACGGAGACTTACTTCACATTTGGAATTGCACAAAAAAGACTATTTATCTCAGAGAGGTCTACGTAAAATTCTAGGAAAACGTCAACGGCTGCTCGCCTATTTGTCAAAAAAAAATAGAGTACGTTATAAAGAATTAATCGGACAGTTGGAGATTCGAGAAACAAAAAATCATTAATTTGAATAGTCGTTTTGAATTTTCGCTTAAATTTTGATGAACCTCTTTTCGCTTTCAGCAATTCATGGAAGAATGAATCGGGAAAAACTTATGACTGCACCAGCTACACGAAATGACCTTATGATAGTCAATATGGGCCCTCAGCACCCATCAATGCACGGTGTTCTTCGACTCATTGTTACTCTAGATGGTGAAGATGTTATTGACTGTGAACCGATATTGGGTTATTTACATAGAGGAATGGAAAAAATTGCGGAAAACCGAACAATTATACAATATTTACCGTATGTAACACGTTGGGATTATTTAGCTACTATGTTCACTGAAGCAATAACTGTAAATGCACCAGAGCAGTTAGGCAATATTCAAGTGCCTAAAAGGGCCAGCTATATCAGAGTCATTATGTTAGAGTTAAGTCGTATAGCTTCGCATTTGTTATGGCTTGGCCCTTTTATGGCAGATATTGGCGCACAGACCCCCTTCTTCTATATTTTTAGAGAAAGAGAATTGATATATGACCTATTCGAAGCTGCTACCGGTATGCGAATGATGCATAATTATTTTCGTATTGGAGGAGTCGCTGCTGATTTACCTTATGGCTGGGTAGATAAATGCTTGGATTTTTGTGATTATTTTTTAACAAGAGTTACTGAATATCAAAGGCTTATTACACGGAATCCTATTTTTTTAGAGCGAGTTGAGGGAGTAGGCATTATTGGCGGAGAGGAGGCAATTAATTGGGGTTTATCGGGACCAATGCTACGAGCTTCCGGAATACAATGGGATCTTCGAAAGGTTGATCATTATGAGTCTTACGATGAATTTGATTGGGGAGTTCAATGGCAAAAGGAAGGGGATTCATTAGCTCGTTATTTAGTACGAATCGGTGAAATGACAGAATCAATAAAAATTATTCAACAGGCTTTAGAAGGAATTCCGGGGGGGCCCTATGAGAATTTAGAAATCCGGCGCTTTGATAAAGTATGGGATCCCGAATGGAATGATTTTGACTATCGATTTATCAGTAAAAAACCTTCTCCTACTTTTGAATTGTCAAAACAAGAACTTTATGTGAGAGTCGAAGCCCCAAAAGGAGAATTAGGAATTTTTCTGATAGGAGATAAGGGTGTTTTTCCTTGGAGATGGAAAATCCGACCACCGGGTTTTATCAATTTGCAAATCCTTCCTCAATTAGTTAAAAGAATGAAATTGGCTGATATTATGACAATACTAGGTAGCATAGATATCATTATGGGAGAAGTTGATCGTTAAAATGATAATAGATACAACAGAAGTACAAGCTATCAATTCTTTTTTTAGATTGGAATCCTTAAAAGAGGTATATGAGATCATATGGATGCTTGTCCCTATTTTTACTCCTGTATTAGGAATCACAATAGGTGTACTAGTAATTGTTTGGTTAGAAAGAGAAATATCTGCGGGGATACAACAACGTATTGGCCCTGAATACGCCGGGCCTTTGGGAATTCTTCAAGCTTTAGCAGATGGTACAAAATTACTTTTCAAAGAGAATCTTCTTCCATCAAGAGGAGATACTCGTTTATTCAGTATCGGACCATCCATAGCAGTCACATCAATTCTACTAAGTTCTTTAGTAATTCCTTTTGGATATCGCCTTGTTCTAGCCGATTTAAGTATTGGTGTTTTTTTATGGATTGCCATTTCAAGTATTGCTCCCGTGGGCCTTCTTATGTCAGGTTATGGATCAAATAATAAATATTCCTTTTTAGGTGGTTTACGGGCTGCTGCTCAATCAATTAGTTATGAAATACCATTAACTCTATGTGTGTTATCAATATCTCTACGTGTGATTCGTTAAGACATAAAATTTCCTCTATGTCTTTTCTTTCTAGGAAGGAAATTTCATGAGTTGAATATACCTTTTTATTTTTTATTCATCATTCGGGTTGATGAACTAAACCAGATAGTTATATGAGTGAAAAAAACAGTTTCTTACTTTGCAGTAAAAAGATTCAGTCTCATTTCCTATGTACAAGTGTTAAGTGAAAGTAAACATAAGCATTATATACTATACTATTTACCCCAAGATTGAGTGATTAGTCATCATGACTTGAAGCGGGTTAAAAAGGAGCAACTATCTAGGGATTTTACTAGCTA